CAATAAATACATCAATTCATTTTTCCCTTTCTATGAGCTAGTAAGGGGTGTCGGGGGCACACTTTTATTCCCAAAGCAAAATTAAGGGGTCTGTATTTCTTTTTTCTTTCCTATTTTTCCATTTCGCTTTTATTTATTGTTTAGGTTTGTAACTATGCAATTAATCGATGCAAAAAGGTAATCTGAGAACCCTTCGTCAGATAATTGTCCGAGGGCGGCGCAAGGTAGGTTATAGAAAAAAACAAATAAACGGTTGATAAAGACTTTTGGATTGATTGGGTCAGGAATCAAAATTGTGATTCGGTATGGATAAAAGAACTTACTATGTTATACTATTCAAGCCGTGGCGGCGGGTTGATTTGATAGACCAGATATTGCTATTCATGATATTGATCCGATTCAAGTTCAAGATCATTGATAGGTAATTCATTCATTGAATTTACAGACGAAAGGTTTACCATCTCTAGGGGATTAAATCCCGAGTTATTGCGAATTAAAAAACCGACGAAATTATGGAAGTAAATATTCTTGCATTTATTGCTACTGCACTATTCATTCTAGTTCCGACGGCTTTTCTACTTATCATTTACGTAAAAACAGTCAGTCAAAATGATTAATTCAAATAAATTTTTATGAAACTTTCCTTCCGAGTTCTTATCAAAAATTGACGAAGTCAAATGAAAAGGATTTCCAATTTCACGGCTTCATTTAAATAAACTGAGCGGACGATAATTAGAATTGGCAGTATTCTAAGAGATGGATAGTATGGTAGAAAGAAATAGATGAATCTTTCTGCCATACTATCCATCTCTTAGTCAGTTGTAATCTAAAGCTAAGGGCTTAAGTTTATGTAGATCAATCTACAACATTCTCTTCATATATGTGTGTATATATTACATATATTATATTGTATGGAATTGACATAACACCCAATTTGCTACATTTATTTGATCTGATCAATCTGAAATACTTCTTATCTTAGTAATTCTAATTAATTAAGTAAGAGGAAACCTTAATTTAACTTATTTTTAACGCCTGAAATATGAAGATATGAAATAAGTCGATAAAGCACAAATTGCCTTTCTCAAATTAGAAACCAAACCGCCCAATATGCGACCCGCCCGAGGCAAGATCTTATTATTGCATTGCATAGTCTCTCGTTAGACAACCACTATCTTCTATATCATTTCTCATCGAAAAATGCGTATACACTTAACAAAATGACTTCCTCTTTGAACAGTAAAGAGGGAAAGAAATCAAAAAAGGTCCGTTCGGCCTTCTTCTTTATGCATCTATAAAGATAGTAGGAGTCCAACCCCGCGTGGATTGAAAGAGTATGATTCATATCATAGATTACTCCATTGGAGTCCGGTGTCCGATGGGATTCGAAATTCAGAGATTTTTCTTTTAATTTAAAATAGTCCAAAATACGTTGCAAAACGAGATATAAAACAATCGATATGGTTTGGTTCCTTCCTGTAGTAGTACTTCTAGAGCCCACTCCTCCCCCACACTACGAGTGAAAGGGAAAATGTAAAGACTACCATTAAAGCAGCCCAAGCGAGACTTACTATATCCATGTGAATTATGTTCCCTATCTCTATAAAATACGAAAGAATTATTCCATTATTCCTCACTAATAATAGTGGAATTAATGGCGCCGAGTCAAAAAGGGATTATGACCAAACACTATTGAGAAACCAACCCAATAAATTTAAATTGATTATGATTTTGAATCGGGAAAGATTAAACACAAGTAAAACATGTAGTAACATCCCGAGGGAATGGAAACACGTAGGAATAAAATAAATAAAAAATTTAGGCCTATCCTTTATCTTTATTTTTTTGTTGACTTTCTAGTCAAAACAGAAGGGGAGAAAGTCTATAAAAAAGAGAAATCACTATCTATTATAGGCTTTTATTTCCTCATTTGATCTAACAACCCCGTACCCTGTCGTTGCGAAAGCCGGGGCTTGGCCTGGGGTTGGAGAAAAGGGATTATTTCTTTTTGCCCCCTTTCTATATCTATAAAAGTAAATTATTCATCCAATCTAATATTGCCCGAATACCCAGAGATTCTCAGGAGTCTGTAGTATATAAAGCAACTTATGCCCCTTTCAAAAATTTTTACTTGAATTTCCTACCGGGGGCTACAATCTGATTAAAAATCTAATTATTAGACACTTCCTTAATAATTAAGGTAAGGTATAGTAGAAGGTAATCGAAAAGTCTTGATAGTCCCTCTACCACAGTAGATTAGAAGAATCCTAGAAATGGGCGAGGATTCACAATCCCTTCTTTTATATTTTAGAAAACCTTCAGACTACATAAACAAAGTGGCCTGTTTCCCATGCTTCTACCGGAGAAAAATTCCGCGAGTTATATCAGTAGAACAGAAGAAAAGAAGAGATTTCGAGTTTTTTGTTAATGTTGATCAGGCGACACCCGGATTTGAACTGGGGAAAAAGGATTTGCAGTCCCCCGCCTTACCACTCGGCCA